ATATAGATAGATATTGGATCTATGGGGCCATTACTTAGAAGTACATTTTGTGCAACAGCCCTTCCTATCTGATAGAAAAGGATCCCATGATCCTGAACCGATCTTACCTTGGATCGCAAATCCCAAGTTTGTCTATGAAGAGCGGATCGAATTGTATTACTGTCTATAATGGATTTCTTCTGTGTAATACTAATTGATAGGGCCTCGTTGGTAAGTGCTACAAGATCTCGTGCACTGGAAACCATGGTTATGGACCCGAATCCATTAGTATGGAACATTTTCTTTTCCAAGTGAAATCCCTTAGTATATGAAAGAGTGAAAAAGTGCTTTCGTTGTTGTGGAATAAGAAGCCTTCGTACCTTAATGCATGTATTTAATTTATTCGGAGCTATTAGAGCGGGATCCACTTTTTTGGGAATATGAGTCGAAGCAATAACTAGAATATTTCTAGTGGAGGAGCTTTCACAATCCTCACAATCCCCGGAGAGATGGTTCACTAATAGACCGAGGGATAAGTAATTTGACTCATTCACAGACAGATCATGAATGTTTGGAATCCATATTATGCAAGGAGACATTGATTTTGCTAATTCGAGTTGAAGGGTGATATCAAATAGGTCTATTTTCGGCGTCATTTCCCTATCTATAGTTATCTCACTCGTCAAAGTTAGCAGCTCCTTTTCAATATCAATATCAATATCAAGGTCAAGGTCATCGTCGTTACTATCATCAAAATCGTCATCATCATCTTCAAAATCGCTCTCTTCATAAAAATAACCTTGAGGCTTGTCATCCAGGAACTTGTTCGTAAATACCGTAATGAAAGGAACGTAGGAGTTTGTCGCTAGGTATTTGACCAAATAGGATCGTCCAGTTCCTATAGAACCTATCACTAAAATACCCCTAGAGGGGGATAGGGCTAATCGGAGCGAAAAGGGTTTTCCATGAGATGGGAAATTAAAACTATTAGCCCCACACGAGGTTTGTGAATGTGAATAAGTGATTGTCTGATAATGAGCAAGGAATATCCGCCTTTCTGCTAAACAGGATCTATTGAACTCATAATTCATTAGACGCTTTTTATGAATGTCAACTAAGTATCGTAAGTAAACGGATCCCGGTTGTTCAATCATTTGATAACCAGAGTCATTCTTTGAGAAATGATCACTATGAGTCAGACTCAATAGAATTTTATCAATCCTTTCTTCCTTCGTTAAGGTGGAGAACTGAACCAAGAATTCTCTTTCTTCATCATCAATCGAATCACTGTTCGCGAACCAGGATTCGATTTTATCATCAATCCAAGCACCGTTCACGTTTTTTCTTTTTCTTATCAATGAATAGATCTCTTTACTTGTACGACTTAGATGTCTCGTATTTCTCGAAAAAGTTATTCGATTGATGGGATTTGGTATAAGACTTAGGAAATCGATGATATCGATGAGATTGATATTCAAATATTTCTTCTTAGAACGTATTGATTTGACCCCATAAGCGGGACCACCACCCAATAGCATGTTGCTGCCAAAAGCAGAACCCCGTATTTCTTCTAGAAAATATCCTAATTGTTTCAGAGCAACTAGAAAGAGATTCTTTAACCAGAAAGAATTCAGTTCAGATGGAGGATACCCATCCAGAAGTTTTCGTAACTCAATCATGTATGATGGAATCATCAAAGATTTGATCTTTTCGAACTCTGTCTGTAACTCACTAGAGGCTCGGGAAACAAAGAGAAGATGTGTACGAACGAGATATCCAGCAACAAGAAGAAGGAAAAGGATTGAATAGAAGAACTCCCGAGCATTTGGTGATCCCAGATGTACCCAGAATGAAAGGGGTGACTCATTATTTCGATGAATCATTTCTTCGGACAGAAGAAGACTATGTAAACACTTCCTCGAAATCTGACTTATCCGATTCCGTTGTGGAAGAATCGCCCACCATATTTTCCGAGGAATTCGCCGTGATATATCCATAATATCGTGAAAAATGGATACAACTTTTTGACTGCTACTTCGTATCGGTATCGGCAATAGGTCTAAAAAAGTATCTAAAAGGATGAAATTTAGATGTAGATATTGGTACCCTATCGAAGTTAGATATTTGTACCCTGTCGAAGTAAAGAACCATGGCAGATATGTTTGGAACAGCTTCCATTTTTTTGAGAGATTTGCTCGTAGAAAGATTCTATCCATCTGCCGTTTCTCAACGCATTTCTTTAGACAAAGACTCTGTTTTTTCCTCTTTTTGGCTCGTAAATATTTATCAGAACATGGAATGTGAATCAAACCCATGTTTGAATTGAAATTGAGATTGAGATACTGATGCAAGTTCTTCCCTTCTGAATCAGACGGATTCATATCTGAAAGAGGTTGACAATAAGTTCTTTCTAAATTGACTATTTGTCCCTCTGTTAGAGGTGTTCCAGAAATGTCTGCGATTGCGTAAAGAGCTCTACGAACGAATCGAGCGGATAGAATTGGAAAATCGTTAGGTATGAATATGTTAGATACCCGTGACTCGATCGTTGAAATAGCATCTCTCTCCGAAAAAACATGTTTTTTTTTACCGACGCACAAAGAAAATTTTTTGTTGCCAGTGAACAAGATATTAAGGAATTGTCCATACGTAAGATCATAATTATTGATACGGGCCTTTTCTACATAAAAAGGGAATCTTTTGTTACAATAGAACCAGAAGTGATGTGGATTATTCAAGAATCGAAGTCGATTTGCTTTTAAAAAAGAAGATATCAATGAACTTCTATGAAATGGTTTCACGGGATTCATCCAATTGTCTCGATCGTGGGATAGCATTGAGAAATAGGAATCAGTGTTATCAAAGGATTTCCTGCGATTTTTTCTAGTAGGAGTATGGAATGAGTCAATCGTCCACTTTGGTATCTTATTGAACAAAAATGGTGATATTGTTCCTCCATCGATCAACAATTTAGATTTTTGGGAAGTATTATGATCATCCAATAAGAAGGGTTTCAATTTATTCAAATGAACGATTTGAACACCTATTGATTCTAACAACTGATCGCAGAGTTGATCATTCGGACCTTTGAATTGAGAGATGTGGATCTCGGACCCACGAATGGGGGTATTCCCGAAACTCACAAAGAAAAAAGAAAGTGACTTAGACAAAAAGAGAAGGAACTTGGGCAAAAAGAGACGGAACTTGGGCAAAAAGAGACGCAAAAAGGTGGACCAAAATAAACGAAGTGGCTTAGAAGGATCTTGTTTGTCGAAAACCCTGGACCAATCAATCGAATATTGATTAATATTAATATTATTAATATATTGATTAATATTAATTAATATATTAATAATATTAATACGTAATCGATCGAACACTACTTGAAAAACTTGAAAACGGCTCTTCTGCTCAGAAACGAAATGTTCCAAATGTTTCTGGAAATTCTTGCTCCCATTGGACCATTTGTATCTATATGCATCAGGATCCCGATTCATGGATCTCTCGGTTCGAGAAAGAAGAGGATCGAACCATTTCTTCTCACTCTTTTTCAAATTTGATAAATGTTGGTTGATCGTATATTTCATTATAGTTCTATGATTCAGAGTATCATTTCCTATTTGATCCCTTTGAATTCCATATTCGAAGTTGCGATCGGATCTATTCATAAAAAAAAATCGATTCGAACCATTTCTTATGTACCCATGGATGCTATATTGGATTTGAATCAGATTTTGGATCAATCTATATTGATTGACTGCCTTCATTATGTTGTTGATAGCAAATACCACTCTTTTTGGTTTTGGATCTTCCAAAGCATTCCCGCACCGGACCCAATTTTTTCTTATCTGTCGATAAAAAGATTCATTCTCTTCAAAAAAAATAGGAGGTAGAACCAATAAAGATTTCTTTTTCGATTCATCCCTGGAGTTGAATACCTCATTCAAGAATTTTTTTTGATCCAATCCGCAGGAATCAATAGAAAAGGCAAATCCCTTATGATACACCAGATCCGGCTCGGTTATTGATAGAGTTAATAGATCCGCCATTTCTTGAAATCTCTCTTCTGCGTGGTGAAACGTGTATCCTCCCCTGTTCCGGTCATGGAATAGATGAAATAAATCAAAAAATGGATTTTGGTTCAAGAATGAAATCTTCTTGGAACTGTCCATATCCGGTTCATCCTTCGGAACCATATCGCATCCCTGATCTGATGAAATAGGATGAATTGAGACGGTTTTTTGTAAATACGTAATTATCTTGAATATATCAACCATTTCTTTATTTTCCGATCGCCTGAAACGGACAAAAGAAACATCTTGTTGTTTCTTCAACAATTTCTGATCTCTAGTGGACCTCTCAGTAGGAGTCGAACCCAGATAAAGTTCTGACCATCTGTCAGAGAAAAAAGAACGAGAGGATCTTGTAGGATTCCCAAGAAATTCTTCGATTTCTTTGGGAAGTTGTTGAACCTTTCTTTGATTGATCCAAGTACTCTCTTTCGGATCCATGAAAGAACTCTCAGGGATCTCTTTCCCTTTTGGAAGATACAGGAGCGAAACAATCAACCTATGGATATTGGAAGACTCAAAAGAGTCTTCCAATGAATCATTTCTGGGTCCAATGGAGTTTACGGGTATAGGAAGAAGCCCCCTCAAATAGATATTTTTTCTTTCGACCAGATTTCGATTGTTAAGACGATGTAGAAGGACCACTACTACAAGCAGTACTACACCTTTGATCGTGAAAGATCGATTGCTTGTTGAACCCTGCGAATCGCGTGAAAAGAGGATACTTACTATTCGTGGGTCAAAGAGTTTCATAAAACGTTCTTGGTCGAAAAAAACGTGAATGAAAGATCCCACTGAATCCAATTTGGTCCACGAATCTAAGAAATAGTGAGAATTCTTGATCTCTCTCAATACCTCCCTAAACTCAAAAATCCAGGATTTATATAGACGTCGTTTTGCCCTGTCTTGCCTCATATTGATTCCTCCTTAGGATTTCTTTAAAATTTGACTTTATATTTATATATGTATTTAATTAATATTGGAAATTTTTATTATTATCATGTAGAATTGACTTGGAAATTATTATTATTATCATGTAGAATTGACTTGGAAATTATTATTATTATCATGTAGAATTGACTTGGAAATTATTATTATATTTATTATTATATAGAATATATAACGATTTTTCTATAGAGTTAGGCTAGATACTTGACTTGGAAATTGGAAATTTTTATTATTATTATATTTATTATTATATAGAATATATAACGATTTTTCTATAGAGTTAGGCTAGATACTTGAAATATATGCTAATCCCCATTACGCATCCATGGCTGAATGGTTAAAGCGCCCAACTCATAATTGGCAAATTCGTAGGTTCAATTCCTGCTGGATGCAGTACAACGCGAACGTTCAATACGTCTATTGGAATTGGCTCCGTATCAATGGAATCTCATCATCCATACATAACGAATTAATATAATTACTATGGTATATTCATATCATAACATATGAACAGTAAGAAGTAGAATTCTTATCGATACCGGAACTCATAGGGAAGAAAATAGATTTATGGATGGAATCAAATATGCAGTATTTACAGACAAAAGTATTCGGTTATTGGGGAACAATCAATATACTTCTAATGTCGAATCAGGATCAACTAGGACAGAAATAAAGCATTGGGTCGAACTCTTTTTTGGTGTCAAGGTAATAGCTATGAATAGTCATCGACTCCCGGGAAAGGGTAGAAGAAAGGGACCCATTATGGGACATACAATGCATTATAGACGCATGATTATTACGCTTCAACCGGGTTATTCTATTCCACCTCTTAGAAAGAAAAGAACTTAAATTTAGAAAGAAAAGAACTTAAATCAAAATACTTAATAACACGGCGATACATTTATACAAAACTTCTACCTCGAGCAGAACCGTCGGCAGTCAAGTGAAATCCAATCCACGAAATAATTTGATCTATGGACAGCGTCGTTGTGGTAAAGGTCGTAATGCCAGAGGAATCATTACCGCAAGGCATAGAGGGGGAGGTCATAAGCGTCTATACCGTAAAATTGATTTTCGACGGAATGAAAAAGACATATCTGGTAGAATCGTAACCATAGAATACGACCCTAATCGAAATGCAAACATTTGTCTCATACACTATAGGGATGGTGAGAAGAGATATATTTTACATCCCAGAGGGGCTATAATTGGAGATACCATTGTTTCTGGTACAGAAGTTCCTATCTCAATGGGAAATGCCCTACCTTTGAGTGCGGTTTGAACTATTGATTTACGTAATTGGAAGTAACCAATTAGGTTTACGACGAAACCTAGAAATCGATCACTGATCCAATTTGAGTACCTCTACGGGATAGACCTCAACAGAAAACTGAAGAGTATCGGCAGCAAGTGATTGAGTTCAGTAGTTCCTCATAGAAAATTATTGACTCTAGAGATATGGTAATATGGAGAAGACAAAATTGTTTGAAGCACCGACAGAACCGGAAGCGCCCCTTGTTTCAAAGAGAGGAGGACGAGTTATTCACATTTCATTTGATGGTCAGAGGCGAATTGAAAGCTAAGCAGTGGTAATTCTACCCCGGGGGAAAAATAGAGATGTCTCCTACGTTACCCGTAATATGTGGAAGTATCGACGTAATTTCATAGAGTCATTCGGTCTGAATGCTACATGAAGAACATAAGCCAGATGAAGGAACGGGGAGACCTAGGATGTAGAAGATCATAACATGAGTGATTCGGCAGATTTGGATTCCAATATATCAACTCATGTGGTACTTCATCATACGATTCATATAAGATCCATCTGTCTAGATATCATCATATACATCCGGAAAGCCGTATGCTTTGGAAGAAGCTTGTACAGTTTGGGAAGGGGTTTTGATTGATCAAAAAGAAGAATCTACTTCAACCGATATGCCCTTAGGCACGGCCATACATAACATAGAAATCACACTTGGAAAGGGCGGACAATTAGCGAGAGCTGCGGGTGCTGTAGCGAAACTGATTGCAAAAGAGGGTAAATCGGCCACATTAAAATTACCATCTGGGGAGGTCCGTTTGATATCCAAAAACTGCTCAGCAACAGTCGGGCAAGTGGGTAATCTTGGGGTGAACCAGAAAAGTTTGGGTAGAGCCGGATCTAAGTGTTGGCTAGGTAAGCGTCCTGTAGTAAGAGGGGTAGTTATGAATCCTGTAGACCATCCCCATGGGGGTGGTGAAGGGAGGGCCCCAATTGGTAGAAAAAAACCCACAACCCCTTGGGGTTATCCTGCGCTTGGAAGAAGAAATAGAAAAAAGAAAAAATATAGTGATAGTTTGATTCTCCGTCGCCGTAGTAAATAGGAGAGTATTGAAAATCAAATATGTTTCTTCGTCTTTACAAAAAAAAATAAAAAAGATAGGAGGAATTTGCTGTGACACGTTCACTAAAAACACTAAAAAAAAAACCCTTTGTAGCTAATCATTTATTGGAAAAAATTGA